AACACAACGGTTTGTACCGATTCGGAAAGAATGAAATATTCTCAGAACTCTTCGTTGATCCGACATGCTATTTTTTCCATTCATTCCCTTTCAGGATCAGTCGTGGTCTTCCAAACTTTACCGATGGTATGGACGAATCCCTCGCTTCATCCAAATGTGTAAAAGATCCTAGCCGCACTTAAAAGCCGAGTACTCTACCGTTGAGTTAGCAACCCAAATATAAAAAGTTTATGAAAATACAATAAAAAAAAAAGATAGATAAATGTCAAAATTTATAGACCACCTCTTCGTTCTTATGTTATCGACTTTTAAATCAAAACCCCTAATTCTTATTATATCAAAGAGAATTCAAGGAATCCCATCATTTGAATAATATAAGGTAAAAATCAAACCGCTCGGACAAAAACAAATTTATCGACTTATCACGATGAATTATATTTGTTCGATACACTGTTGTCAATATAAATGTTGAGAAAATAATACAACGGAAAAACAAAATAAATATAAATGGAATTTTTTTCAATACTATTAAAAAAGGGCTTGTGTTGGATTGGCACTACATAGCTGAAAAAAGTTTAGATAGAGGAATAAAAAAATACCAAGTAGAAAAAAATATCAGATTGAATCAATAATCAATAATAAGTAACTAGAATAAAAAAGGGAGGATTCCTTGGTTATTACTTATTAGTATTCAACGAAAACCGACCAATTGAAGGAACTCCCATAATTTTATATTTCTAGGATCAAGCAACTCGAGTTTTGTCGTTCTAGAACATGAGATTTTATAGAAGCAATGAAAAATAGATATGAGTAGAATCCAAAAAAGGAAAAAAGTATATATATAAATACAAAAATTAATATAAGAATTACTATCCCTTTCTATTTATTTATTTCCTTAATTCAATTTTGTTTGATTAGGACCAAGTTACTTAAAAACCTCTGCCTTTTTTAAAAGATACCGAACAGTTCCTGTGGGCTGAGCGCCCTTTTCAAGGAAATATAGAATAGCAGGAACGTTTAAATAACTTTGATTCTTTATCGGATCATGAAAACCTACGTTCCGAAGATCTCTTCCTTCTCTTCGGGATCGAACATCAATTGCAACGATTCGATAGACGGCTCATTGGGATAGATCTAAGTAAATGAACAAGACCCCCCCTAGAAACGTATAGGAAGTTTTCTCCTCGTACGGCTCGAGAAAAAATGATTTGGAGTTTTGTCTACGTATAGAATTCTAATTTTTGGCAAAGGAGTTGATAAAATAAATTAGAATGGGATTTAACTCATTTTTTTTCTTCCTCCTTCCTGAAAAAATAAAAATCATTTGTACCCATAACTCAAGTTGGATAATTCTCAAAGAGCTTAAAAGAAAAAAAATCTTTAGGCAATTTATTTCATTTTTTGAATGGTCTTTAACCCCCTCTTGCTTGTCTCATTTAATCTTTATTATTATCCAGTTATTGAGACAATTGAAAAAACGGTGTTTCCTTGTTCTGGGATCCTTTTTTTGTTTTAAATCAGTGGGTTTAGACATTACTTCGGTGCTTCTTAATCCTTACAAAATGGCAGCAACATACCCCTTTTGTGATTTCTTTCTATCAAAGAATCATATAAACGCTCGATTCCCGCGTGATACACTTTGAATCGAAAGACTTTTATCAATTTCAACAAATTTTACTTTTGAATTAAAAACTTGACTGAATCGGATCCTTTCAATTTCTATATTGATATATATGATATACTTACAAAGTTGTTCCAATTTATTGATTGGTATTAACCCTAGATTCTTGCCCCCTGAAAGATGAATCCATACTTTCTACCCGAGCTCCATCATGTACTATATTCATTACAACCTAACAAAAAAGGATTCTAGTGAAAACAGAACAGATGTCGGGTCAAGAGCACCTTCATTCATAGAAAAGATGGCGGATGTAAGAATAAAAATCCACAACGGATCGTGTCCTTCAAGTCGCACGTTGCTTTCTACCACAGCGTTTCAAACGAAGTTTTACCATAACAAAAAATTCCTCTAATTTGGAACCCATATGGAATTGATTCAATTATGGAATCATGAATAGTCATTGGTTCCGTCGATACATAAACATATTAATCTATACCCTTTTTTCTTCTATACAAATTCTTCTATACAAAGATGGCAAAAATTTTTTTGAAGCAATCTTAGCAAGATCCCACCTATTATTGTATGTTATTGTATGAATGCAACACTTTAACTTTACTTTTTATTAATTATTAATTATTAAAAAAATTAAAATATCTGTTTCTTTTCGAATTGAATCATCAACGATTTAAAGCAGATAAATGGATTGGCAAAAAAAACCCATTTTATTTTTTTGTGTGAGATAGATAAAAAAGACCGATCGAAGAGAATATTTAAGTACTTGTTCTTTCGATTCGAATTTTATTAATAAGATAAGATGAACGAATTAGGGGTTTTTCGTACCTATGAGATAGACTGAACTACAGTCTTTATTATGGATCC